TTTTGCTTTAACCATGCTATTGGACCTACTTTATATTGGTTCATAGAGAATCAAAATAGATTTACCAAAAACTCACGAAATGCTATGGTTCTTCCATATGATTTCTTAAGTTATTCAGAAGTAATTCGTGGGATTATGCACTTTTTCTAGTTATAACAAAAAGGTGCAGCTGGTTGGATCCAGCCCCTTTTTTGAAAAAAACAACTCGCACACACTCCCTTTCCAAAAAAGATCAATACACCAAGGACTACACTTAGATTTATTGGATTTGTTGCTAAAATATCGGTATTAAACCCGAAACTCCCGGCGGATGACCAGTGACCCAAATAAACGACAGAATCGGTTAGGTTTTTCATATGATCTCCCTAGAATAAAAAAGGCAAACAGAGTTCTTTTTGTATCACTTCGCCCCCCCCTGTATTTTATTTCTAAACAGCGTCCAAAATCTATTCTATGTAGAACTCGATTTTACTTTTCCAATTTCGACTAAGAATGAGAATTAGATACTAGGACTTAGGACTTATGTTACTTGTCAAATAACTTGTGGAAACATTTCAGTTCTATTGGACTAAGAAGGGGAAGGAAAAAAGCAAGGTGATATGCGAACACCCCCACCCCCAATCTGTCCTTCCCGGAAATGGGGCATTATCTTAACTAAATAAGTCATTGTAGGAGTGAAATTTTGGACGGGAAGGACAGGCAAAAAAGATGTATTTTTTAGTTAGATTTCTAGGATTCGATTAAACAAAGGGATTTGCAAATAAAAGCGCTAATGCTACAACTAGTCCATAAATTGTTAAAGCTTCCATGAAAGCCAGACTAAGCAATAAAGTACCTCTTATTTTTCCCTCGGCCTCGGGTTGTCTCGCAATACCTTCTACAGCTTGGCCCGCAGCAGTACCCTGACCAACTCCAGGTCCAATAGAAGCAAGTCCGACAGCTAATCCAGCAGCAATAACGGAAGCAGCAGAAATCAGTGGATTCATTAGAAGTTCCTCGCACCAAAATAAAGAAATGGTTAATGATACAAGCAACCAATGAATTAGAACTTAATTATTCCATCACTAAAATGGATCCAGGCGAAGTCACTCAGAACTCTGATGTGAAGTCCTACAACTTTACTTCGTCCGTTGTTTTGTCTCGAATTGTTCTTTGTATTCTTTGTTCTTTTTCTTGATTTCGTTTCTTATTCAATCCACAGTCACAGACGAAATGGAAGTACTTCTATTGGAATCCCCTTCGAAATTCATAGCAATAAATCCAATTAGATCTATCCTTAGGTCATATATACCTAATCCATTATCACATATACAAGTCCGTCTTGGATAATGTAAACCTACTATTCCTATCTTAGAGTCAATCAGATTCTAGAATCCGTCTTCGAAACAGTTCCAAGAGTTGACTTATAACCATTCGATTAGATATACCTAGGCCAACACCCGCTCTCCTACCAACCCATTTTTTAGGAATCCCTTTTTTTACTCTTTTCTTCCTTTTCTTATCATTTCATTATTCCAGAAAAATAGACGAATTCATTCCATTAGATCGAATCATTGCATAGCAATCTTAGTATTTGATTGACATGCAATTGCAATTTTGTTAAAACAAACAATGTCCTAATATTAGTATGACTTTGATTTTCTCTAAGCTAAAAAGCTGATTTCGAAATAAAAAACAAGTCAATGATGGCCCTCCATGGATTCTCCTATATAAGCCGCAGCTAAAGTTGCAAAAATCAGAGCTTGAATACCGCTTGTAAATAATCCAAGGAACATGACAGGTATAGGAACCACTGAAGGTACTAAAGAAACAAGAACAACAACTACTAATTCATCAGCTAATATATTCCCGAAAAGTCGAAAACTAAGTGATAAAGGTTTTGTGAAATCTTCTAAGATATTAATGGGTAAAAGAATTGGAGTTGGTTGAATGTATTTACCAAAATAACCCAATCCCTTTTTGCTAAGACCCGCATAAAAATAGGCTAGTGACGTAAGTAAAGCTAAAGCAACAGTAGTATTTATATCATTCGTAGGTGCAGCTAACTCCCCTTCAGGTAACTGTATCAGTTTCCAAGGTAAAAGAGCCCCGGACCAATTCGAAACAAAAATAAACAGAAACAGAGTTCCAATAAAGGGAACCCAAGGACCGTATTCTTCTCCAATCTGAGTTTTGCTCACGTCTCGAATGAATTCAAGAATGTATTCGAAAAAATTCTGACTGCTATTCGGAATAGTTTGTGGATTCCGAATAGCGATAGCGGTTGAACCTAATAAGATAACAATTACAATCCAAGAAGTGATAAGTACCTGGGCATGCACTTGGAAACCCCCGATTTGCCAATACAAATGTTGGCCTACTTCCACACCGGATATAGCATAGAATGTGTTGATGGAACATGATAGAACGTTCATATTGCCCTCTGACAGAAATAGAACTTGAAAAGTAATTATTTTGATTCAATCGTCGCTTTTTTTCTTTTTATATTTTGTATACCACC